ACCGATGCTTCCTTGGCCGTGTGGAACATGGATTAGCATTATGTCATTCCTACAAGTGATCCCCCATCCAGGATTGGAAGAAGTGCTATATGAGGACTTCGAGATCAAATATAATATGTTCCTTTCCATTCCTCGTGAGCCACTGATTTCTCCGAAACAAGAGATCAAAGTGATCTTCCTCCTTTTTCCCAATAAGTCGACGGCCTTACACCATTGGGAGACTTCGAATAAACTGGAGTACATATAGGATAGACCGGTGCTAAAACCTTTTCTCAAGATATCTTCCAAACTGTTGGGGTCCTTGCTCCGGATGTTGTTCGTACGGTGTGAAAGCAGTTGGTTACGTAGTTTTAGAATTCTGCTGATCCCAAGTAGTCCATCTCCATCATTGCATATGGCAATATAGAAAGTAAAGAGGAAAAGGCATGACCAGAAGAATTGTGTGAAATAAGTGAATTTATCCAGTTGAGGCATCTTGATTTCTTTGATTTTAAAGGATTCCCCCCATACAGAAAGAGAGGCCTTCCTGTACGAGTAGTGAAGAACTAAACGAGAACTTTTGTTGGTTGTTGACCAACGGAAAGAAAGGGAGAAAGAAATGGGATTGTGTCAACAGGCCTAGGGACCGTTCTCTAAGCTAGAGCTCCTGTCTCCTCACTTAGAAAACGACTTATTAACTTCGTTCCACCATAAAAAAATCTAACCCAGGCGAGGCGGGATTATAGGTTGGTTATTTTAGGGCTATATATAAGGGGGAATACCGCTTTCAATTTCAAAGAGCTCTATTTCCGCCTAAGATCTATTCTTATAGATCAGATTCGAGCTTGTACTACTAGAACTAGGAGTTGAGATAGCGCGGAACACCAACACAATCCTTTGTGAAATGTCTGCGAGCTCCTTCTTCTTTCGTGAAAGCATACGAGTCGTTATGTTAAGCATCTAATCCTAGTCTTTATGTTATCTGTGTTAGAGGAGTTAGATGTCCCTCATGTTGAACAGTCTGACATCAAGTTGTTAGGACCTGAGTCGCTATGCGAACACTTAACACAAGACTGAAATAAAGCTAGAGTGGTTTATGAATCAGTCATCAAGGATCTTAGCCAAACGGTGACCGGCTACGTAAGCACTTTGGGCGCAGGTTTCTCGATCGGACTTGACGAATTGTCATAAAGACATCACTCTGCTTTATATATAAAAAAGAAAATTGGATTATAAAATAAGATTCAATTAATTAGAAGCATTCGCAGTTTTCAGTTCGTTTGTCATCATCTAAAAGAAAAAGAAAAGAGAAAACTAAATTTTGAAACACAAAACAGCTATAAGTAGAAGTTGTTGAAGTAGAAAATGCTTGCTGCTCGCTTAGCGCACGGATCATACGCTATCTCATCACTCACTAACGCTAGCGAAAAGTGATCGAATAAAGCATTTGTTCGTACAATACGCTCTCGAACCTCACGCTCTATCACGCACGGAAAAGAAGCTGACTCAAAGAAATCGGTCACAAAGCTGATTTTTGCGGGTCAATAAGCTCTCGAAAAGACCTGATCCTTCCCTAAAAACCACTAAACACAAAGTGGTTTCGCCGTATCCTCTGAGAACGTTATAAGAGAAAGACGGCAAAACAATGCTCACACACGCATTTCACGCTTCAAGAACCAAGAAAGACTCAAACAAACTCGCTCTCGCTTAATCCGCATATCTGGAACTCTTTGATTTGAACTACTCCGAATCCGGCGATGAACTCACATTTCGCCCCTGGGGGGACTCTTGCTTCTGTCTTCCTCTTTCTGGCATCTGGTGGAAATGTTATCTCGATCGATCAGTTTCTTCTACTCTATGCCTACTAAAAGCTTAACCATGCCCTACCACCAAGAACAGATTCTCGCCATCTATTTAGAGGAAGAACTTCTTCTTCAACAAAAGAAATCGCTGCTCCTAGTCCGACAGTTCGCTCCGCACCTTAAGAGAAAGAGTTCCGGCATACTACTCTATTATGATACCGAACCCTTGGGGGAACATCACTACTTTGAGAGTTAGGCCTTTATTCTGCTGTGCCTGGTCATGAGTATACTGCTTTCCTTAAACCTATGTAGTGAGTCGTGTAGGTGGCGTGTTGAAATTAGGACCATACATTGGGCGACTTTTCTCCTCATCGCTAGCCTGTTTCCAAGAGGGGGAAGAGAAGGTCTTTCAAGTTGGAGAGCATATGAGATTTCTCCATCGCAGCATTGCATCTATCGACTGAACAAAGTAACTTTCGAAGTGGACTGGGAAGGAATGCGAATAGGTATTTCAATTGTTGGACTAAATGAATAGGCAAGGAAGGCAAGGCACTTGACTGAAAGGTCCTACCCGACTCATTCTTAGGACAGGCTTAGCTCTAGCTATCTAAAATGAAGAAATTGTACAAGGGAGAAATCCTATTTCACAAAGTAACTTCTCAAAGGTCGAAGGCGTAGTATCGATTGCTTGTGTTGGACTACCTGTATAGGATAGATCTGATATACTGTTAGGTTTTGGTTGGACTGCTTGGTACGGAATTCACTGAGATTGACTTTAGATATCGCATTTCCGGTATAGCATTTACTGTTCGAGATTTCCGGTATGTAATTGACTCGTATATAAAGAAAGAAAGTCTTTCAATTCCTAGTTCGATATTCCAGATATTCCATTAGAATGACTGATGTTGGACTAGCTGACTCCCTAAGCTTTGCCGTATTGCATTAGAAAGTGGGGAATTCCATCGTCTTTGGTATGCGAATTTCAAGCTGCTACTGCTCCGATAGCTGCTTTAGAGGTTGCTTAGCCGGTATCTGACTGAACTAGCTGGTTTAGATTTCATTAGTTGAAAGTCTCGCACTATTTACACTATTTCAACAAAGACTGTGTAAAATGGATATGATATAAGGGAAGGATTGACCTGTTGGTTGACTTCTCAATTGAGAAAAGACTGGAATGAAACTGGCAATGCTCTCTTCGGTTTTCATCCGGTTGGCAATCCTCTCTTCGGTCCTAGCTGAGTTCTGTCTTAGCTTTACTAGAAGGTCGATGAGCTGGGTCAATCTCCATGCCCTTATCTTCTGAAAGCCCTTAAGGCTAAGAAGTCAACTAGCGGTCTAGGAAGGCTAAGAAGGCAACTAGCTGCTTAGCCAACGACGATGAAGGTTAGTAACTCTCCTTAAGGTCGATGCTAAAGAGCGTACTGAACACCAACCCCGGGCAAGCACCCTATTCAAAACAAAAAGGAAGGAAGACTAACAAGCTCGCCCTATTCAATAGGGGCTTAGCGAGTGTTTGAAGCCTCCTATCTCTTAAAGCTCCAGCAAGGTCCTAGCTTTAGGGGCTAGGGGCGTTTAGCAGACTTCTAGGCCTCACTGTTCTTTTATCTCTACTAAGAAGCTAAAAAAAGCTAACTTTTAGTTTACTACGTCAGGGCTAGTTAACGGGCCTTTTCCCTAGGCTAAATTAGCCTTATAGATAGACAGTTTTAGGGTATTAAGACAAGGCCTAAGGTCAATCTGAATTCTATCAAGCATTGAACGGGATTTGCTCAAGCTGTTTCCATTGCGGTCGGTTCTACTGCTCTTACCACTGCTGCTGCACCCTTATCCCAACCAAGGTGGTGGTAAGAAACCTTCCGCTCAACAGCTATTCTGATTTCCGAAAAAGACTATCTTATGAAAGAAAGAACTTCGAAACGATCATGCCAAAGGCACTTCGGGATCAAATAAAGGCATCACATAAGGAATCGGGCAACCCCCCTCTTAACACTATTAGGTTTATTTGAAAGCTTTCATCGCCAGGCCCTGAGGGGCCACCCCCTTCTTAATTTACCTACCCGATCCTACTAGGTTGACTAGCGCATTGCTCTTAGATTCGTAGCTTTCCCTCTAGTCTAGCTCATAGCCAACTCCCATCCCCGGTCTACCCGCTCATAGTTCTTGCTCTACCCGCGCACTTCTTTCATCCGAGGGTAGAAGCCAAAAGGAAATTACAACCTCCTTACAAACTCGGATTAGCTCTTTCTCTTTAGACTGAAGCAGCACTCGATGCACCTTACGTTCTACCCAGACAGAACTATGATATATAGCTGCTTTATCGACAGAGTATTAGGAACCAGAGCTTTTTTATCCTTACTCTCAAAGGTTTAGTATCCTTAATCAAATGGGTTGGTTTGGCCAGTACCGGAACCTTACATTCTAAGAAAACGACCTCCGATTCGAGAAAGCCTGTAAACTGTCTTGAGTTAGCCAGCATACCATTTCTAGTCTATCTATCGGAAACCGATTCCAAGTCCATGTTTATATAGCAAAAAAAGCCCTTGCTTTATTAAATGCTTTGATTCAATCTCTCGTTAAAACTAAATCTAGAGGCATTGTAGGACGATTACCTGACTACAAAGGTAGTCTAGTGTTAATCTATTCCGAAGAAACTACAGCTACGGACTAGGTATCCGTGTTAGGAACTGCCATAAAGTCCTTACCCAAAACTATATATTTATTGATTCGCTCTCGTCCTTCCTTCTCTATCTGAGCCATACGCCTTGAAAAGCCCCAAAACCACACTTCATTACAAGAATGGTAATCGACTAAGCCAGCTTCCCGTTCTGCACCAATGCTTGAACAGGACCCCTGCCCTTTAGCAATATTTATCCAATCCTTTGAGATGGCCTACCCTTCTTCAGCTCAATCCGCTGCCGCTGCGGCTGGTTCCGAGAAAAGATATAATAGGAATTTTCCCTTACTCTTTGTGTGCTTTCCCACTAGTCTTTTTTATAATGAAATCTTTTTTCAGCAGCTCCCTTCGATCCGAAACCACCTGAAAAAAAGACTTTACGATCAGATGCCTCGATCATGCCTGATAGTACCAGACCCCTTCATCAGCCGGGTAGAAAGAAAGTTGGAATATCTGGAGAGCACACCGTTGATGCAATGGATTATGGAGATGACATGCTCAGTCCCATTGAGAATGTGGACCCTAACCAGCAACCACCTGCGAGGGGAGGAGCTGGAATGGGCAAGGAGATATAATATGTCATTCAGCCACTCACACTCAGGCTTCCCTGAAAGTAAGTTTCCCCCAATGAGGATCCTTGTTTGGAATATCCGTGGTGCCGGTTCAGATGATTTCCTTAGAACCACCAGAGATCTTATTAGAGCCCATGATCCGGTGGTAATGGTGCTGGTTGAAACGAAGGTCAATAACAGTAGAGCTGATAGAATCATTAGGCCTTTGGGATTTTCGGATTATTTTAAATTAAAGTGGATACTATCGAATTTGCAGGAGGAATTTTTCTTCTTTGGCGTACAGAGTCAGTTACGGTGGATGTGCTTGCCACTTCTGAACAAGCCATTACAGCTCTCGTTAAACGTAACACGGATGCAGACTGGCTGTTCTCAGCCTTTATTCCAAGCAAGAACTAACCCATAAAAAATAGCCCAGAGCTCGGCTGCTGTAACTATAGTAGTACCCACGTTGGTTGAATATCCCAATATCCACTTCCCGGTGTCATCTCTAAAAACTCCTCCACCACCCGCTGGACCAGGATTCCCTTTCGAACTGCCATCCGTATTAAACTTAATGTACCCGGTAGGAGTCAAATCCCAACCAACTAACACCTCTTTTCGCTGCTTCTTTTTCGTCCCCGGATCAAGAGTTTTGAAAATATCCAAGGCTTTCTCCATAATAAGCTTCTGAAGGGAGCAAAAAAATCCGGGTCAAAAAGAGATTTGTTCCTCCAAGTCCATAGCAGCAAAGTTGTCTGAATGAAGATCAAGAACCACGGAATACCTTCAGCACCTAAATTCCTCTTCACAACCAAGTTTCCATCCAACCAATCCACTAGCTCTTTATTATTATTATATTAAATAAGTTAGCTTTTATATCCTGAGGAAGTAACAACTCCCAAATCTCTCGGGCTTTGGGACAGTCTCTAAGCACGTGAAGGCTATCTTTAATACCATACCCAAAAACCACACAACTTGGGTCAGTAGTTCTGGTGCATCCTTGATCTATTGGTAAGTAATTTATCTTGTCGAACCGAAAAAATTCCATCTCTCTGGACATTTTCATTTCCACAGGGAACTCCATCTTTTATCCAGATTTTTGCTCCTCCTTCACTATCCAGAATAATTTTGGCAGCTTTGAGAGAAAAATTACCATCAGGTGAATCTTTCCATATGAGGGTATCAGTCATGGGACAATCATGAAAAATGCAAATATAGTTCAACTTATCACACAGTGTTTTAGGCACTAACTCCGCCAATACTTCCCACTTCCAGCTACCATCGGTATTAACAGAATCATTTAAACAATCCAAAATCACCTCCATTGAGGCTTGCCCAAAGAGAATAAAATCATCGGCGAAAAAATATGTAAAAAGGAGGCCAAGAAGACTCTCCAATTTGTAAGAAGTCGGGGAATCTACATGTTCTTACATTTGAATGAAGATGGATGAAAAGACACACCTTCGTCAATCTGGATAAGCATAGGAGAATGATTCTATGTTGAGCGTGCTAAGTCTTTCACCATAGTATAGGAGAAAACATCCGCCCAAGCCGGATTAGTGAAAACTCTGTCAAGCCTCGCCCAAACAAAGCCCCCACTCTTGCTTATTCGACCAGGTTTTCTGCCGCAGTCAATGATGCCACAATCATTAATCATTGCATTGAATTCCTCCAAAGATAGAAGATTTGGAGGTCTGCCACCAAGTTTTTCAGACACATCTGAAATGGCGTTAAAATCACCCGCAACCCTCCATGGACCTTGTATGTCTTAGGACAGTAATGGAAGTTTTTCCCAAAGAATTGAATGGAGCACTTTGCATAAAGAAAGGTAAGCCTTACCAGATCAGAATTAAGGAAGCTGGTGTCGACTGTGATACACTGTTCAAAGGCGTCGACAAGCACTACATTCACTTCATGATTCCAACAGATCCATATTTTATCATCTGCCTCTTGATTTGCCAATGAAAAGTGGAAACCAATTCTGTTGGAGAATTACTGAATCTTATTAGCATGGTAAAGAGGTTCAAGAATAGCAATCAACGATATATTATACTACAAGCCTCCTTCTTTATTTTCTATTTTATGTTGCCTATGCCTCTGATATTTCACAAGAGATTATTAATCATGGCTAACAATGGAAGAAGTTTAAGAAGAACGAGCCAACGCTCTAGTAATCCTTCTTCCGCTCTTCAAGTTCGATTCTTGTACTTTTACAGATGTATCTGGCTGCTCTCCTTGTAGGATTCAGAAGCTTTATATTTCTGGGCACAGTCAGTGTTCTTGAATATCGAAGCATAAGACTTGAGAGAATAATTCCTTAAAAAAAAAAAAAAAAAAGAACTATTTACTAACCTTTCTTGAATACAGCTATCCGTCGACCTCATGTTAAGTGTTTAAGGAGATAGCCCAGAATAAGACAAGAGAGGAAGGAACAAGTCGGATATCTGCTTTTACCAGGACCTATATTCCATTGAAGACCTCAACCACTTTTCTCATGAAGAACTGCACCGAACAGCCTTATTGTTAAGAATCTATGTTCGTCACCGAGCCCCTATCGTGACCTAAAGCGGGGCTTTCTCTTTGAAATACGTACCTGCCTGAATCGGGCTAGTAAAGACAGAGAGTGGGCTATTCTATGAGTTTGTCCTTGTTTGAGGGTCCCTCTCTCCCTATGAGCCAGCTAGTCTCTTCGATCTTCTGCCTCAGCCGTAGCCAATCTCTTCACATCTAAGGCTCCCCCTCTACTTCTCAGTGAGAAGGAAAATCAAGCTAAAGAGAGTACTAACCCTCTAAGGCATTAGCCCTACTTGCTCGTCGTGACAACTTAGAAACTACCAAGCCAAGGACCATCCCAATTCTCCCACTCCGGGAGCCCTTTTCTCTCGATTGTAGCAATTCTTTTTTCTCTTCTATCTGCTAATCTAATAGAGGACCATCTCAACGCAAAGCCTAAACTTCCTCTTCTTTGAAACCAGGTAAAAAAGTCCTAGTCAATTTGAATCCTATGATGGTCTAGGATTCCAATGGCCTTTCCCTAACGGACCGCCTCTTCTATATTGTAGCAAACGCTCTTTAAAAGACGAGAAGTCATTTTCTATCTATGGCTATCAATGGGATATCTTTATACCTTCCTTCCCTGGCCTATCACCCTTGACCAATCCTTGGCAGCAACCTTCTTTCCCTCGCTCTTCTGAAATCATCCCGGGTCCTTTCCTTTTACCCTTAAAAGATATTCAGCTAAGTAAAAACCCTAATGGCTTTCTTCTTTACCAGATGAGTCTTCTCCCAATTTAGTATTTCTAAGACTCTTGGACTTATAAGCGACTTATACTTCATCCTAAGGAAGGAGCCTTAAAAAAAAAAAGACCTTATCTCTGATCTGTTGTCTGGTTAGGACTTCACTATAACTACCGATATCCGTAAAAGAAGTCATACTTAATAATAAAAAGAATAGGTCCTTTTAGGGATCCCGAGCTCTGACTTCTATTTCTAGTTCTACTATTTAGGCAGGCAGGAGGGGAACTGCCATTCTTGGACTAACTAAGGCGGGGAACGGATCAGCAGCTAAAGAAGTAATCTCATATCCCCTTTTTGGACTGAGTAAGGATCGGGAAGCAAGGCTTCTGAGTGTAAGTAAGTGAGCCAAGCCAGGAGTTCGCCTTTGAGTTCTAGTTGTGAGTTCCAGTCTATAAGATGGGACCTGTAGTTCCGTAGTTAATAAGTATGAATCCAAGCTCTAATCTGAGTTCTACTATAAGGACAGGACAGATGGGAACTTCGGGGATCTCAAATACCTAAATTCCGGGGTTTTAGTCCGACTTCTATCTGCTGGGGTACGGTATTAATTACTTAATATAGATAGATCCGGAATCCCTACCTCATACCGCAGGCACTAGTGAGGCAACATATGATCATGATCATAGGAGTAGTCTAGTTATGAGTTGAGCTCACGTATAGGATGTTTCGAGTTTGAGCGAGCTAATGCTCTTATTTCCGAGCTTTAGTAGCTAAAGTGGTAGCGAGTCGGTAGCAGCGAACGGTAGCTATCGGGACTATCTTACAGTTGCATGCTGCATTAGCTAAAGCAAGCATAGGTCTTTGTTATAGGAGTGAATAAAAGGATGTTCTCTAGAGCGAGCGAACGGTACGGATTTCGCCAACAACAGACTCCTCCTTGTTTGACAGCTCTTTCAACAGCACGACGTATCTTGGCCGATATTCCGCCACCAGCCGATATTCCGCTTTTTACAGCTGATGTAGTGAAGCTTCCGGCCACTGCTTCCACAGCAAGACAGGTCCTAAGGTAGTTTTAGTGTACCTCTTCTTCTATTCTAGTATGCCACTCTATACCTTAGTATCCCGATCTAGTGAGTTGTCAGAATCTTCCTTGTCTAAATCAAAGTCTTGATCTTCTCCTATCTTTCGGCAAGAGTAGGTCCCTTATTGTGATCTTTTCTTCAGTCTTACGTCACCGAGGGAAATTAGCCAATCAGTATGTAGTTAGCCCTTGTCGACTCTTCCTTTGTTTCCTCCACTAGGGTCTCATGCCCTTCCAGTTTAGAGTATAGAGATAAATGCCATATATAAGATAAAATATGAAATCTTAGTAGTAAGTACCCTTTATTGAGTCCCTTTCTTCCTTCTAAGGCTAAGGAGAAACGAATTGGATTTGAACCAATGCTTCGGGTCCAGTGACTTTCCCCGTGAACTTCCATTATTCGATCGTTACAGAAAAGCCTGTTGAAATCGATTGCTTTGCTCTACTCTATATCGAGGAGTCTTACAGAGAATAGAAAAGAAAATAGAAAACGAATGTTCCGTTATAAAATAGAATCAATAAAAAGGTCTAAAAAGTGGAAATTTCCCCAAAAATAAGACAATAAAAAGTATACATGCTGCAGGACACTCACGGGAGTTTTTTCAAACATGCTGGTAACATACATGCCGACCACGTCTTCAAGTTGCCACTTTTCCCCCAAATCCAGCAAGAAGCGAGCAGCCGTCCCCTACCAAACTCTTTTTTAAAATGCAAGCAGGGCTGGCTGCGAAGCCTGTATTGGGAAGGAGGTTCAGCAGGAAACAAGAGAGTAGCCATACCTTTCAAGCTAGCATAGATAGCAGTGGGAGACCAAACAAATGTTTCACGCAATAGCGTGAAAGAAGTCCTACTAAACTAAAGAAGCAGATGAAGCATCGGGTCTTGGAGAAGAATAAGATCACAGAGCACAGCAAACCGCTAAACCATGTGCGCGTGATTTCTCGCCTATCATGAGTTTGACTTGCGCTCTAAAGCTGTCTTTTTGAGGAAGACCGAAGAAAACCTTTATGACATTCTTGTGGATAAAGCAGTCGGTGAAGCTTTTTCTTATGTTGTTTAAGACCCCTTATCGGGAAACTCTAGCAAGGTCTATTATTCCTTTTTCCCAGTGGGTGCAGGCTTCATCGAAAGGCTCTCCGCCTCCTGGCATTATTGGGTTCGCTTGCAAACAACACTTCTCCTCTCGCCCACCGAAAGGAAAGGGATCCCCTGCCTCCCCTCCAACACTTTATGGCCGCTTCCTCTTCCTCTGGTCGAGCTAGCTCTCGCTTCCTATGGTATCGGAGGCGACTGAAGTACTACCTTCTTTTCTTTCGCATGATGCTAACGAAACCGAAACCCCGGATGGCACTCTGTCTTGTGTGCTCAGAGGAACTTCAACTTACAACTAGACTTTGTCTTTCACACTCCATAGCTCTAGCTCTAAGACGAGGATTTGGTTATTAACCCGAAGAGGTGCCCGTGGACGGGCGAGCTCATCTTCTACAGGAGCCAGAAAGAACTGCTTGATGGAGCGCTCAAGGGATGCACCACCATCCTCCAATGAAGTTCTAAAAACCCCTTTCAACTCTTTTCTATTCCTCGGCCGGACGATTACTGTTGATTGGAAGGTCCGGCCTTGAGTTCCACATTTGCCGGGGGCCTTACTGATCAATCAACACCAGGCTTTCTTTGATAAAGGAATTTCTTACTCAAAGGAGTAAGTTAGGGCCCCCGCCGCCTACTATCTAGCTGCAATCCTTCCCTTAACCCTAATCATGCTTAAGACATGGAATTGGATGCTTCTTACCCCAAAAGTCAATAAATAGAAGAGTGAGGAGGGAAGCAATATTCTTATTAACGGCCAAAGCAAAATTAGAAACTCCGCTTCGCTTTGCTCCGCTCGCCCGGACAGGGCAAAGCAGGAACTTAGGGACTCCTAGTAATACATCATACCCACTAAATCAGTCTATTGGGCCTATAGGTGTTCTAGACTCTTCCTAGTGGTTGAGATAGGAACTAGAGAATCTAGTGATTCACTCAAGACCCACTCACGATATAATAAAAGGGAAGTAGCTTGATATGATATTGGTTCAAATCCAATTCGTGGTAATGGGGCCAAAAACCTGTCTAATTCTCTTTGGGACATGGAAAACAAGGCAGCCTTTACGTCTTCAAGAAAGGAAAAGCCCAGACCCCCTACGGGGATTACTTTCATATGCCCTAATTGGAAGCTAAACTCAAGATCTACCTCCTAGTTACAGAGATTTGGTAGATCCACAGAGCCTCTCTTGACCAGCAGTGAATGAGAAAGCGGGAATGGCAATCAGGAGTGCAAAAGGTCCAAGGCTTCTTGATAAGAAATGAAAATGCCTTTTAGAGTTAGGAAGCTAATATAAAGAGAAATACGGATTAGAGCAGAAGGGAGTGATAACTTACTCATTCTTAGAATACCTCTCGTAAAGTGCGCTCTAAGCTGGAGTTAAATGAGCTTAGATTGGAGGTGAGAGCCGAAGTGCTTCAAATTCAAATAAAGAGCATTCCTTAACTCCCAATCTAGTGCACTTTCTTGGACTGTCTGATCCTAAAGACCTAGGACCGCCCTTTTTCCCTATATACCAGCATTCAATTCCAAAACACAGAAAGAAAGCAAAGAATGGACTTAAATTAAAGATGCTACCAAGTCAAGAGTTTGTTAAGCTCTAGAGCATAAGCCCCGTCAAACTGCACGATTCTAATCAGATCGATCATAACATAAGAAAAAGAAGATGTGTACGAACGTTGGATAGTCTAAACACCGTCCTAGATTCGGAAGGACTGTCTCGAACTGCATAAAAAGAAAGAGCCTAGTTCAGAGGAAAAGTCTGCTCCAAGTGATGGTTCAGAGGCATAGGCGTCGACTAAACGAAGTGATTTGACTGAGCTGATTCAGATCTGTATTTCTTTAGTCTGCAAGTTCATAACTAAGTGGTTTACTCTTTGGTCTAAACTTTCTTCCAATCCAAGGACTGCAAGTCAGCTGTGAACGAACTTGTGGCCTAGAATCTTGGCCTTTCTCATGCCCAAAATAAGATAAGGGTTTTCATCAACTTGAGCAATTGAAATCCGGTATTCTCACAGATGCTTACGTAAACAGGGAAATAGGACCTCCTTCACACAAGCAGTAGGACCTTCTTTCCCTTACCTTATTTTCGAAAGGAAAGCGATCTTCTTTTGCTTTTCCAGTTCCCTCGCGACTCTCTCTATAGCTATAGTCGAGTAAGTCTAAACTCCCCTAGTGGCAAATGAGACTTTCAATGATCATGATTGAATGCCTTATGAGCAAGAAGCAGAACGGGTTTTTCATTCCGATAGATAGGCCCCTAAGGAATCCCTCTTCTCTTTTCCTTGAGACAGGTTGGTTTAGCTGAGGATGGGAATACCCTATTAGTTTAGTCTCCCTACGCTATAATTAGGCACCTAAGGGGGCGAAAGGCTTGAGTTTAAGCGAAGGGGAGAGAAGGCTTTCATGAAGGCTTGCTCTCCGAACCGGCTTACATGAAGGGGGGTGAGAGACTAAGCGCTTTCTGACCTTAAAGTAAAGCACTTTCAAAGAAGGAATTAAAAGACCCTCTTTTCTCATTCTCCTAGCCCTACCTTTGCCAGTAGAGGCCTTAAAGGGGAAAGAGCGATGCCAGTAACAACGAAAGCCTTCTCGCCCATTTCTTCTATTATATTAAACTACCTCCGTTCGTAAAAAGTCCTTAAAGTAGTAATAACAGAAGAAGCCCACCGGTCTGTGTTCCTACCTGAATGCATTTAGGTTAAGACCCGTATGGTAGAACTAAGCTTCTTAAGGAAACCTTCTTTCTTTCGATAGGCGCCTCCCTTCATATCATAAGCTATCTTCTCTTCTTCAACTAAGCTATCTTCTGAATGTCAGTTAGATCTGTTCTGAAGGCCTAATAGAGTTCCAGTTGGTGAGCTAGTTCCCTTCCTTATATGTCTGTTAGTCTAAGTTAGTCTAAGAAGGTAATGCTGCTCTGTGAAGGAAAGCAGTAGTGGGCTCGCTCTTCCAAGAAGGATCGATTGAAGGGGCCAAGAAGGAATCCGGCTTCAGTCCTCTTACACTTACTGATACGCTAAAAGTACTCCCCCCCTTTTTAGCAGGGAGCTATCAGGAGTACTTTATTTATTTTCCCTCTACCCTTGACTCCTAGAATCAGTCTTGTCAGAGCTATCCAACTTTCTGCCTATTCCTCATGCTATCGAGGAAGCTGTTGTTGGAATATCAGCAGTTAGGGTAATAAAAGCTCCTTTTGGAGGGTTTTCGGGAAGTTAATCAATAGTAGTAAAATAAAAGGAGGAAGGAAGCCAGGGAGCAGCACTAGTCTTTCTTGGTGTGATCGTATCAGCTGTTTTGCTTTTAAATAGGTTGAAGTCAGTTAATCAGACTAGGTCTTCTTTGCAATCATAGGCTCTGGGACAGATGACTTGACTTTCTGGTGAGTTCATTGCCGGTGTTACAGATAAAGTAACTGTGAAATCATTCCCTGTTGTCAAAGTAAGCGGTGCTAGTTCTGTTACAGAAGGGCTTGAGAAATTTCCACCCTTTGTGCTGTTAATTAAGCGCTATTCTTTACAGTCCATAGACTCAGGCCTTGACCTCCTCTTTAATCTGTGTATGCACTGTCTTGAAAGAGAAAGATAAAGTAGCTTGACGCAGGAAAGCATTGTAGAGTCCCCACCCTTGTTTACTTCGTTCACAAGTCCCCTACGATGATAGGGCGGCCAGTTCGAATCTAGAGAGTGGATCAACTACTTCCGTTCTGCGCTCGGGTAAGGCCAGGCGGAAACTCCTTTACTTTATAAGGCGGCTTAGCTTTAGCTGCGGGTGCGTATGAAAAAAGTAGGGATGAAAGCCCATTTCCGTACCATTCATTCGTAGAAGGGGCATAGCTTCATTCTATAAGTTTGACTATAAGCGGGCTACCTGACATTCAAGGGGAAGACTCAAGGTAAAGGCTTAGTGCCAAAGAACCTACTCTTGAAAAAGAAATTGAGAGTTCCCCGGTAATTCCTTCAATAGCGGCTCTAATGTCAAATGAAAACCTTCCACCCAGATCTGATTCTAGCACAACTGCGGTTAGTGATTCAATCACAACGGGTAGACCAAGAGCAGTGCTTTATTAATAGTCGTGGGGGTCTGGGTCTAAGGATCTCAGCTAAATGAGTTAGGGACCAAGGTCTATAGACTGGCGCCTTCTATTTGCAGTAGCCGTCCATACTATATGGGCTTGGAGAAATAAGGCGGAACATGAGCCCAGTTGGACCAGGCCATCCAAGCCCACTTTGGAAATAATGAGAAGGGCGAACGCAGGCCATAGCGCCAATAAGAAGCAAATATCTAACCACAGAAAAGAAAAAGTTCTGGTCCATTTGACTACCCCACATGATGCTTGGGTAAAAATCCATCAAGATGGATCTGTTAGTGGCAACCCTAGTCCAGCTGGAGCCGGTTTTTTCTTATTGAATTAACAGACGGAAATCCAATATCAATAATAGACTCAGCTGAACCTTGTATTGTCAAACTCTATCCGTCTGATGGTAACGGTCCACTTTTGCTGATATTATTATAAATAAGGTGGGGTTCGGGGGGGCTCTCCCCCCTGAAACCAATCTTATGGCTTATAGTAGAGTATATTTGAGCATGCAAAATCGGATTGTATGTGAGCTTCCTTTGAGGAGAAGCCAATTGTCTTTTTAGACTACCCATTCAGCCTTAACGCACCAATGGCTAAGAAGGCCGGTCGTAGATCAGGGGACTCATTGTACTGGTTACTGCTATAGCTAGTGCTAGTGCTGTACTGACTTACTGTACTGGTGCTAGTGGACTTACAGAGCTGTAAAGAGTACTATCTTGACTGGTAAAAAGAAAGCGTCTGATCAGATCTATCAAGAGATAGTGGTTCGCCCTCACTTCGATCGCCTAAGCAAGGACTAGGCTGTCGAGTGACGATTGGCCGAGGGGCCCTTGGGCCTAAGGGAATAGATTGTAGCTGGGTACAAATAGGCCGGTTAAAGACGAGTAGGCAGGGTACGACGAAGCCCGCGGGGTGACACATGGTTGTACTGGTCAGCTTTGGGCTGGAGATTGACGATTGACTGAGCGTGCTTTGGCAGCTCGTGGTGGAGTACTCTCTGACGGATTCGCTCTATTATTGCCTCCTATTCTTGAGGGAGTGATCGGGATTAAGCCGCGTGGCGAAAAACAAAGGACTATTCGCTCTTTGGGGTGGGCCTTTCGTACTCAAATCCGTACGGGGAAAGGACAATTATTCAGCGCACTAAAATATAGTGGATGGGGTTCCATATTCATGAAAAGCCAGGTTTGAAATGATCCATGTTACGGAACCAAGACTATAATCTTACTAATAAGAAGAAAGGGTTAAGGGGCGAGTTATACGAGCCTATAAATAGAAGCTTCTTTCTCTATTTGGCAAAGAGAGACGTAGAAGTCAGAAAGAAAGACTTTCCTTTCATTAACACTTATTCCAACAACACTCTTATGGATATCGCTGGAAGACTTGCAACAATTCAGCAAGAAATAGGTCAGGTGGAAAACGAGAAAGTCCAACGAGAGCAAATGCTTGCTCTCTTCTGGGAACACATGCCGGCGATCGATCCAAGTCTCATACGAGATCGTATGCTGGCTATACAGAATCAAATCCAAGCCCTCGAAAACCGAAAGAGGGCCCTCCTTCTCGAACAGCAGGAGCTTATTGTTCAGGCTGTCACACGTGATCCCCCGGAAGATTAAAAGAAATGAGTATTAGCTCTTTCTAAAAGATTCAAATAAGGAGTCCGTCGACCCAAAGTAGTGTGTGTTTTAATCCAGGGCTTTCTTTCGTGGAGATCTACTCCTATCCTAAGTAGATTGCTTTTATTTGGTGTGTTTGCATGTATGGTGTTCTTTGTCTTTTTTTAGTTTTTTTATCATATATCCAGATATGATATTTTTCGCTACACATATAGTCCTGCACTGTTGTGTAGTATGCTATTGAATAAGTAACAGCTCTATCCAATTTCGAACAAAACCAACCTACTAGGTTAAGTAAATTAAGGAAATTGTAAATATCTGGAAATTTCTCCTTGAATAAATTCTTGCATAATTCAGCCAGCTTGTAATTATCCTTACCACTTAACAATGATCCAAAATGATCCTTAATATCATTAGCCATACTATTGACTTTCTTTCCATATATCATAGGCATAAACAAACTTTTCACCAGCTTTCTCATTAACATAGAATTGATAATAGTATACTTATTTTCTTCCAATCTCGTAGACAAGTAATTCTTAATTTCATCCAGCAAGCGCATGTATACATCTTGAATTTGACAGTCTTCAGATGGAAGAAGATTTGTTAGCCTACCCATTTCTTTATTTAGCAAGAAATAACTCATTATTTGATAAGCACTAGCACTAGCATCTTGTGTCACTGGAATCATATTATAAGAAAGATTCTCCTTCAATATTGACTTGATCATTGCTATGAACTGAAATGGATCACTAGCACCAAGAGCAAATTTCATTAAACTCTCAGAAGATTCAAAGATTGTATTGTGTTTCTTAAACCATTCTAGAGCATCAGAAAATTGGGAGAACTTTTTATACTTAAATGCTGCTGCACATGCTAATATTTCATCCAACTCCCTTGAGGTTGACATTTCAATATCTTCATTCTTTTTTGAAAACACTACTAAAGATCTAGCTAAATCACGCTCATGATAATGCAAACATAACTAAGAAAACCAAACAAAGATAGTTAGCATAGATAGGAGTCTATCTCCAGTAGGCACCGGAGTGGATCTCCACTAAAAAAAGAGAAAGAACACCAGACATTTAAACAAATGTCTCCAGACACTTATTTAATTTAAACCTTCTAAAACTAAAAAGAGTCGACGGACTCTTCTATTCTAGTCTCCCCGGGGACCGCGGGTGACAGCACGCACAATTAGGTCTTCCTGCTCCGCCCGCAGCGCTTGCTGCCTCGTCTCCAAACCCTCTATGCGCTCTCTGGTAGCGCGAATGCGCGCTTCTTTCCTTGCAGGATCCATTGTTCTAACACTTCTCAAAAGGAAGTTTAGCACTCTACGGTGCTCTTGAATTTCATTTTGCAGTTGCCCCATTTCGGCAGCAATTGCAGAAAGCCTGTTTGCAGCATCCATAGCCATACGTGCTAGTACTCAAATTTTTTGTTTTAATTTGATGAAGTGAAGACACTTATCGAGCCTCCATTTATAGAGTGGTAGAGTAATATCGCCATGCAGTACGAATTGCATGGCTGGCACAATTCTTACTACTATAACCACGCTGCCTGTATGAACAAACAAACTTTGCAGAACCGTTTCACCTAATCGATCGTGGTGAAGTCAGCAATGGATTCGGCGGATCATCCACGTCACGAATTGGATGGCAGGCACAATTCTTACTAGTTCTCCGCACTACTTTTCTGCAGTTGAAGACTATCATGCCTGTTTAATGAAAAACTGGCTGGCTCTGGCTACCTTGCGGAGCAAACAAAAGATCCCCAAATCACACTGCCTGTATGAACAAACAAACTTTGTACAACCAGCTTACGTGAAAAAGATTCCATATTCTATGCCAATAGACTCGTGACATCCATGTACTGAGTCGTCAAATGAGCCACGTTAAGAAAGCCCAAGCTTATACGCATTGGCCCACAGGGTGCCCCAATAGGGCCCGAATGAAAGACCCAAGCCTACATGAACCATCACAAAGAAAGTCCTACAAATGAAGACTCGGGCCTGTTTCGATGAAACCTCGATGAAAGCCCACAGAAGGGCCAAAGCACAACTTTAAACCCATCATCAAAGCAAGCCCAAGCCCAGGGGCAATCAAGCCTTGGAAACTAGTGAAAATAGAACTCAAAAGCAACTAGGCAATCCAACTTCCATGGACTTCCCTGGAACTAGCTGCCATTGAATCGGTTGGTGCCATTTCTTCTCTTGGAGGCAGGGCAATAGATTCAGATTAGGCGGTAAGCGAAGGAACTGTAGGGCTTAGGGCAGCGAGTGAGCCTCGGATAGGCAACTTCAATAGGCTCTAGGGGAGGTGAGAAGAGAGCCAATAGCTATTATAGAAGGACTAGCTCAATTCATGGCATTCTTTAGAGTTTCAGGAAGAAAGACATGAAATGCTAGAAAGATGGAATCTATGAATGAGCTCTTTCGTCTAAGCCTAGAACTAGGCAAGAGCAAGGAATGGACTGGCGAGTGAGTAGCTTGACCGGAAGGAGGGGACAAAGGTCAGTTCTATAAGGCAAGAAAGCAAGATCAGAAGAAGGAGCAATGCAGAATAACTAAGCATGACAAGGAGAGGATAGCTATACTTTCAAAGACAGTAGCAATGGCAAGGAGATTGATATTCTTTCCCTAGCAATTGGAGGATTCTATTGACCCAAGACCTGTATGTAGACCTGGGCCTCCCCCGCTTTCAGTTAAGGCCAGAAAGAATTATCTTACCTTTCTCTTCTGTCAGTCTTTGAAGTTTCCTTTCTTTGAAAACCAAGGATGAAGCTAGAATGTGGAGTACGGACTTATCATGCTTCCCAATTCCACTAGCATAAAAGAGTTTATTCAACTCCTGAGAGATTCTATAGTTCCTGAGCTACCCCAATTTGATGAGAATGAGGGAAGAAGTCCTTAGCTATTCCTTTGGCCTATAATAAGAAAGGTCCATCAAGACTCAGAAATTACCCTCGATCTTTGAAATCCCTCTAGTAGAGAATTCTTAGCCCGACTGAGCTCTCACAAAGCAAGTCATTACTTATTGTTTACACACACTTTCTATTTTACTTAGCCTACTTCTTTATCATTAGATCAATTAGGCAGGGGAAGACTCTGTGTACTAACTTTCTCTTCTTTCTTCTTCTTTGAAATCCCTTGCCACTTCCCTTCTTTGCTAGCACGTACCTGTCTTTGCTTTGCACAAGAGATCCCCCTACTCTTCACACCCCTCTAGTCCTGATCTTGCTTATGCATTACTTGGGAAGGATTGCTCTATCCCTTTGTTGGGGGCTTTGGCTACCCTACCTCATTCCCTTCACAAGCCAAGGACAAGATGAATCTATTGCCTCCCCTCCCTCCACGAGTAGATATTTTGTATTGAATAGTGTCAAACCCAATCCCAAGCAATAGTCAAGAAGAAAAACTCAGGACTAGGAAAGAAAGGCAGAGACAGGGAAAGCTAGGGTGATAGCCCTATAGATGAGTAATAGGATAGGGAGCACTCCGCTACACTCATTAGGACAACAACCTCCTAACTACTATGAGTTAAGCAACTACTCAAACAAAGACAATATCGCGGTCATAGGCTAAGAGAATCGCTTCTCGCGTTGCTTGCAAGAGCTAGACAGCAAGCCGTAGCATTTTGACCCTATATGAGATAGAACTCTTTCAATTCATGAGAGAAAGTGCTTTAGTAGCGCATTTCCCTGTTCTAGTGCAAGACGCAAGGAGAAGCACGAGCGGAGCGGTCTGGCTAAACGTGCAATGCCCCGTAGGGAGATCTAGTCCGTCTTCCTGCCAGTAGGGTGCTTGCCAGTTCTGAATGACTTCACTTAGCTTGCCATGTTCTTACAAGAAAGAATCTCTTCTCCGAATCGAATCTACGCATATCGAATTCAGTAAAGACTTGAATAGATGCCTTCCTTCAAATAGAGTTCATCCAGTTGATGGTATTTACTACACTAAGGCTAGATCCGGACAGCAGAGTAGCCTATTCTTATGAAGGAAGGTGAGCATGAAGCAACGGCTTTCGCGCTTGTTGGAGCTATTAAGCATCTTAGACTATTCCATTCCATTTTTCAGCTGGACAGAAAAGTGGAAACTTTCCGCGGGATCCTCTTTCTGCGGGATGCTCTTTTGCGCTACGATGGAGTGTTTTACTCTTTAAGTGCGCCACTCCTTCTTTTGTCCTGTATCTGTAGCTGCTTTTCCCGCACTCTCTTTTATCCCGCCGAAGGTCCCCCTTACGTAATAGGGGTTAAGTTAAGGGGGGTGCACACCGTGGTCAAATCTGCATGAAAAACCGCGGGGAATCATTAGTCTTAAGTATTATGCTCCCGCACCCCCTATCTCTTAAAGGCTCTGCGCTCCCGCATTCTGATTGATCCTGTGCAATGTTGTAATCCTGCTGTTCCTTTATCCCCCGCTCCGCAGCTGCTGGAGACTTAGTCATATTTTGAGCCTTTTGCGGTACTGATTGATGTTATGGGGGATTACTTGGGTTGGCCGGACTCTTTGTTTGCGAAGGCCGAAGGACTGAAAAATGAGGTTTTTGGTGTTATTGGACAGAATTGGTGCCGTTTTCCCACGCCTCATTTTCCATAATATGATTATGAGCTGCAGAACGCTTGAAGCTGGAATTTGAGCATTGAATTTGGAACACAGGCCAAACTACGCTCCTAGGCTCCCTTCTTCGAGGTTGATTCCCCCAGATCAAATGACAAGGAGCCAAAAGCGAAGATGGCAGCGGAGGAATCTGATGGCTAGGCGAATGGGGGGTTGAATACTCCGAGTCAACAGGGTTGGTTGGAAAGCCTCAGAAGAGCCGTGATAAAGAACAGCCTCGGAATAAGGAGCCCGAAGGGAAATCAAAGCGGGATATGGATCAAATCCTCCTCCCCCAAAATGTACCAAACTCAACATAGATGGATCAGCTGCTATGGGAGAGAGTGCAGGTGGTGGTATCCTGAGAAAGAGTTAAGGTCAAATTTTTTCTTTTTTCCTTCTCTTCATTCTATCACAATGGTACTAACATGATGGCTGAGACTAGAGCTCTCAGAGATGGGTTCAAACTATGTTCTGATAAGGGCATCCAAGTGAATGACATCGAATCTGATTCCAAAGTTATGGTGGACTCCATCCTTGGTCTTATATCCACCCCTTGACATGTGCTTTACTTGATCAGAGAATGCATCAGCTTATTGTCTTCTGGCATGATGGTTTCTCACATCTATAGACAAGGCAACTCAATTGCAGACAGACTGGCTTCTCATGCTTACTCTCACAGGTCTGATTGCATCGTTGAAGCTGCTTCTTCTCTCTTGCAAACAAGCCTACTACAATGACAAGGAAGGCCTTTACTCTTATTCCTGTTCCCGGAATGCTTTCTTTCATCAAAGTCACGTAAGAAATAGAAAACGTACAACTCGTACAACTAAAGGCTTGTCAATTCTTGGTGTAATACTCACTCGAAAATGATGGGTGTCAGAATTTCTCACTTTTCAGGCAGTCTCATCCGTGTAAGAATTAGGAATTCCTCTTCCAACTCGTCCCAGAATGGGCGTTATGGCAAAGAACAAGAAGAAAACAAAAGGAGAAATTTGTCCAATAGTCACAAATGGTGCCTCCACAGGTTGACATCCGATCCAACCTAGTAGTAAGCGATCCGCCAAAAGCAACCAAAATATTCCTTGGTGAATCGGGCGAAAACTTGAACTACGTACATACAGACTTTTAAAAAAAGGTAAAGCCAACAGACATATAAAAACTGGTGCTATTGCGGCTACACCTCCCGCTTTGTCAGGTATACTACGAAGAATGGCATGGATCGGTAGGAAATACCATTCCGGTACAATATGAGGCGGGGTGGGCATCGGATTAGCAGGTATATAATTGTCGGGATGCCCCAAAACATTAGGAGCATAAAAAAGAAAAATGGAAGAAAAGATAGCAAAAGCTACCCAACCTACTAGATCCTTTACATAAAAATAAGGGTAAGAAGCAATTTTATCCGTCTCTGAATGTACACCCAATGGATTATTTGATCCATATTGATGCAATGCGGCCAGATGAAGAAGACTGGCGCCTACTAAAAGAAAGGGGAGTAAATGATGAAGACTAAAAAAACGATTTAAGGTGGCATTGTCCACGGAGAAACCACCCCAAAGCCAAGTCACTATGGTATCTCCTACTACAGGTATGGCGCTAGCTAAGCTTGTAATTACTGTAGCCCCCCAAAAGCTCATCTGACCCCAAGGTGGTACGTATCCTATAAAAGCTGTCACAATCATTAATAGTAAGATTACAACTCCGAGACACCGAACAAATTCCCTAGGACTGCTATAACTCGCATGATATAGACCACGAAAAATATGAAGGTGAACCACAATGAGAAACATACTTGCCCCATTAGCATGCATATAACGGAGCAACCAGCCCCCTTCAACATCTCTCATAATGTGTTCTACGCTGTTGAAAGCTAGATCCACATGAGGTGTGTAATGCATAGCTAAAAAAACGCCAGTCACTATCTGAATGACTAAACAAATACCAGCTAACGGACCGAACCCCCACCAATAACTAAGATTGCTCGGGGTTGGATAATCTATCAAATGCTGATTAAGTGTGGAGAATATAGGTTGTTTAAGAATCGATAATCGTTGGTTCCTTATAGTCATTTATTTTTCTTTTTTAGATTTAGAAAGAGAACTCTGGTTCCCTCACCTTTTAGCGTTCTGGGGCCTTTATATAATCTATATAAAAGATATCAAAATCTTTAAAGTACCGGGCGAAAGAAAGTCAATATGAGATTTGCGTTGGTTTTTCCAACGAAACAGTGAAAGATGCTGTTTTATCCTTATCCATGGATGGAGGGAGTGGATGGGGTCGCATCCGGGTATACGCCGAATTGCCTACATATCTTCTTCAAGACCATTGTAGTTCAGTTAAAAAGACGTTTTAAAAAGCAATCAAAGATAAGATCGAAGAGAATGAGTCACAAGATGAAATGAAAATGAGTTCTCCTTCCAAACAGACTAGAAGACATAGTTGATTAGATCAAGAAACTTCAAAATTTCTTGGCATAACCAACTATTTTGTCCATGTAACATTACATCATAATAGGCATCGCTCATATAGCCTGGGGTGGCTAGCGCTTCCTCCCCTATCACTGCCCGAACAAGGTCAGGCATGTCCCATTCGGGGGGTAATTGCTTATCGGCTATCACCACCCACTCCGCGTATTCATTGCAGATTCTCTCAAATAACCGCTCTAACTCAGGTGGAGCGCTTTGTGCGTCCGACCTAGTTGAAGAAAGAGTAGTAGAGGTACCACCTGAAGATAAAGAAAAACCCTCATCTACCATAAATTCTAGATCACTTGGCGTAGGACTACCATAGAGTATCATTTGAAAATGATTTATCATGAATACAAATTTTTTCATTCGCTCTGCTCTGCTCGACACCGGGATCATGCCCGGCGCAAGACTTCCTTTTTTTTTTTATGCAGGCTAAAAAGGCGTGGAACTCCTGCTGGAAGACTCGGCTGGTTTTTCCACCGAAAGTCTAGAAGATAAGGTGTAAAATGTAAATCACTAGGTGTTGGATTCCCCTATAGTACCAGACTCTTGTTATTCATTACAGAATACTAGCTTCTATCGCTCCTTGCTCGCGGAGCAGCATACCGGAAAAAAAAGGAACCTTTCTCTCTCTTATCATACGCAATATCTCAATTGAAAGGGAATGTAATTCTCTCATTCAGCATGGTGCAGCTTACACGTTGATGAGCACAATGCAATTCACGTCACAGCCACTTTCTTGAACTATATTACGAGATTTTTCTTTTTTAGAAAGATTGTCTGTCCTAAGTGATCAAAGAAACTTCAGACCGATATGTCAGGCGAGCGTCGAGCAGTGAGCTTGGAGAGTAGAGTCGAGGTAAGGTCAGGAAGGATAGCGTACAAGTGAAGCCCACTAGAGAGAAGTTAGCTGGCGGGTTCTTGTTTTCCGATAGGAAGAGGAAGGAAAACGCTTTGCTTCGACCTGACCTTAAAGTGGATGAGAACACGAGGTTAGTAAATCAAGCAAGTTGACGGTCAGAGAGAAAATCAAAAACACGACTGATAGAAAGAGTAAGAGCGAGAGCTCAATCATAGATAGGGAAGCCCTTTCACAGAATCCGTAGATTCTCTCCCTAAGAGCGGAGCCACTTGACCAGAGAGATAGACGATGTTTGCACGGGTACCCCTTGAATCAATGCATTAATTTGACGTTGGGGCTAAACCTCTTTTTGTTTAAGTTTAATCTGATGCTTACTTATGAGCCCGAGCTTCCGGATTTTGAGTATGAAGAGAATGAGACCCCTTTTTGAAAGGCACTTAATAGCCAGTCTAGCTCTCCACCCTATAGTCTTCACCCCCCACCCCGATGGCTATAGTCGAGCAGAAATGACTTATCTATTTAGTAGCTGAACCAAAGAGAAAGTAAGCCCCGTCGCTATCACTACAGCCTTTCACTTTAACCGGGCATAGGCCCTCTTTCCTAATTCATCTACTGGTCTTATCTTACAAGCACCAGAATGAGAGAAGGACTTCCTGGCTTGACTTTCTCACATAAAAACTTCATTAGTATAGATCTGTAGCCCGTTCTGGGTCTTTAACCGAAACTGGGACTAGGCATGGAAAAGCTCGATCAACGTCCTTCTCTCCCGAGGTTCGAAATGTGGAGGTACCTTTACCGTCACCTGCTAGCTCTGTCCGCCACGGGTTAGCGACATAAAGTGCGAATAAAGGTTCATCGGGACATTTTCTAACGTCCGGTTATGCTTCTTTCTTATCCTCTCCTAGCTGCCCCCTATCCTATTGGAATCACATCAATAGAAGAAGCAACTAACCTTAAAAGCTTTCAGTAAATTAAGGGAGTCTTTTAGCAGTCCTAGTTGATGCAATAAGAGAAAAGAACCTAGGAACGAGAAAGGAAGATTTTTTTTAACAATGGAATCATGACAACGTCTAGTTCCGCTTCTTGCTCTTTTGCAAGAATGCCTTTAGTAGACAACCAACGATTTGAATTCAAAATCCCGGGGCAGCTATACCGATGTGTCAACGTCAACGGTACTTCTCTGATCTGATCGAGAATCATTCTCCAACCTGCTTTTAGTCAGGTTGAAAAACCTTTCCCAATCCTGTTCCCAGGGCAGCGCTCAGTAGCAACCTCTCTTTGCAACCGGGGTATTGCTTTCCTATGCACCCATTGATTTTGCTCGATGGGATATTAAGAATAAGCAGCAGCCTCAGATGAGGAGATGGCCAAAGAGAGAGACCCAACCTGGTGATGCCAATCCTTGATAACAAGAACACACGAGCACATGACTAAGAGGGAGAAGGGCCTTAAACAGAGAAAATAAAGTAGGTTTCGGATAGCTAGATTCCCCAACAAGTCCCTCAATTGGATTCCTTGCTTGCATCATATCGTACAAATAAGGCATTAGAGAGCCCTTTCTCTTCCTTTATTCGCCGCAGGAAGAAATTCCAACTATGCTGCCTTCTAACGATAGGACTGGAATCCGAGCTCCTAGGCAAAAGCTTGAAGCTTGAAGACAGAAAGAGAAGAGATTAAAGGGATGCTTTATAGTCGAAGTTGCGCCTAATGCTTAATCTAACTATTAGGTACTATATTAGAGAAAGACTCAATCTGCCCAATACTATACGCTAGGAAGAACTTGATTAGGGTAGTAGCCCAGCTCTTGAAGGGGGAAGCACATAACTAATAGGGTTCAGGCTTATACGATTCATGTTATCCCCCCGAAGCCCCTATCGCCTGCCTGGAACTCCTGAATTCACTCTTTAACTAGAGGAAGCGCCTAAAAGAAAGCCTTTTTTATATGTTATAGGCCTACGTACCTACCCTATAGAAGACAGCTTGAACGGGCCTTTTGACAAAAGAAGGTGGTGACGACGGCGTCAGTTGACCCGGTTGATAAATAAATAAATAAAGATTTTTTTCATTTATTTATTTATATGCAAGATCGAAGACGCGATTCGCGCGGGTCTGCTTTTTTTTTAAGAAAGCAAGGAGGTGATTTGTTCGCTGGGCGATTCAGCGAGCCAAATCGCACTAATGCGATTCATTCGCCTACTATCCTATAGAGCAATTCAACCTCTTAGTAAGACTAGGGCTAGGAAAACTCATTCTATCTGGGGCCAGGTAGGTGAAGCGTCTAGCTTGGGGGGGCGCGCCGAATCCCTGAAAGGCCTTGGTGATTCTCCAATTTTGAAATATGAAGATAGAAAACCATAATTATTCCAAACTTCACTTCAATAGTCTCGTATCCATGCTGCCTCGACTTTAATTTAAACTCGATGTTTGTTAACTAAGCGGGACACCCCCAAACTCTTTCTTATCAAAGCCCTTCCCCTTGTACAGCCTTACCAGGCTGTTTTCATTATGTGTTCTTTGCGGGAGGTTAGGAGTGAATTAAGCCAATGCGTACAAATAGACAGACCAGGCTCATCCTTTTATGTTGAGGTCGCAAGTCTGTCTATGATTAAGAGTCTAGGTGGTGTTGAAGCTGGCTCATTCATGCTAGTCATCTTAGAGCTATGAGTCAGAACAATGTTCACCAACTCTTCCATAGTAATCTTGTTCATATATCGAAAAAGCTTTAGAATATGAGTTTCCATTGTTATATTAAAGTCTTTTGTCTCCTCCCCAAGGTAGCATTGCCGAGCGGGCGATCCCTGTCTTGTTTATCCAGCTAGCTTTTCCCCGTGGTACTCAAATTATATTTGTGACAGCTCCTTCGGCTCGGCTACTTTTTTTTTAAGGTAAGGTGGGATCTTTACATTCTCAATAAAAATGCCTATCTATAAAGCGCTGAGTTGAAGAGGGAACAAGTCCCACAGAGAGATGATAAGTGGGGGAAAGAGTGAAATTACAATCTCTTCTGGAATGGAAGACCTCCCGTCCACTGACTACAAGACTGCAGCCTAACACCCAAGTTAGCTTGACGGTCAGCTAAATGAGTCCCTTCCCTCTTCACATGATGAATTTTAACTCAACATATATTGAGAAATGTTTTCTCAGGATAAAGCGTAGGCGCCCAGGTTCTTGATTATTACCATTCGTCCATCTAATCATGTTAAGAGAACCCCTTTTTGTTTGATATGATGACTTGAAAAGAATAAAATCAATAGTTTGGACAAAACTATGGCCATGCAGGAGAGTTTCTGCTTCTGCAAAGGTTGCATCTTTGATCCCTAGAAGGGATCTCTGTTCAATTCCACATGACAGCACTATTTCCATCTCTTATGACCCCACCATAATCCTAATTCCAAGAGTAGCCTTCCCTACTCCTTCAAATGTTATTTGAAGATAAAATTTCCACAAGATTGAGATAGATATGTTTGA